ATTTGGTCTACATAGATCAAACTCCTCCAATTTTTTTAATAATTGGAAGTTCTTATGAGATAATGGATCGGTGCCCTTTGGGAAAAGGGAAAGGGGAAGAAGCCTTTTCAATTTCTTTGATTTCATATTATCAACTATGTAAAAAAAAAATCAAACATATGGAGAAAAGCCAGCTATCGGAGTCGAACCGATGACCCTCGCATTACAAATGCGATGCTCTAACCTCTGAGCTAAGCGGGCTCGCATAACATAAATTGTACACACATAGGAATTTAGTAAACTACTGGAATCTTAAATCTTAGCTATTAATTGTTCACTCTTAACTCTTCACAATTACTATGAATATAGGAATCTATAATAATTTATATTAATATAAAAACTATATAATATAATTTCAAATAAATATCGGATATTTGAATATTATAGAATATAACGATTAATATACCGATTAATATATTAATTAATATATTAAAATAGCAATATATAATTTTGATCTATTTATCATAGCAAATGCAAATATATGATTATCAATAATCAATATCTTAATTAGCTTAATTAGATAGTAAGATTCTTTTTGAATTTAAATGATATTTGAAATTCAAAATTCTTTTTTTTTTTTTTACTAATCGAATTCTATTTCTTTAATATTAAAATTAAAATATTTTATTACTATTAAATTAGTATATAAACTAAACTTAAACTATTAATTTTATTACTTAAACTATTAATTTTATTACATTTTTATTACATTAAATATTTTCATTTTATATCTTATCTATATTATAATTTTAAAGTTAAAGAGAATCTAGTAATTAAATTATTATAACTTACTAATTAAAGTAGAATCTTATTCTAGTATTCAATATATATATATAGAATATAATTAATCCATATTAATTACATTAATTAAGATTATACATTATAATATTCGAAATAATTTCATTCTAAATTTAATTATTCAAAAAAAGGAATTAATTATTTAGTTATAGCCATTAGATTCGTTATGGGCATTAATCTTATATTAAATCATTTAATATAATATTAATATAATATTAAATATATTTCCTTTTAGTTATTTTTAGTTCGCAAAGATAAGAGCTAAGACGAAAACAAAAGAATTGACCGTTCAAGTATTCAAGATTGTACGCTAAAAACGATATAAATAGGGAAAGAAATGTAAAATATATATATTAAGCAGAATTATAATATAGGTGTAATAATACTATACATTTATATATAATAATATTATATATATTATATAGTATATTAAGTATACTATATATGTGATATGTATCCATCTATATTATATATTGATTTGTGGATAGAGAAAAAATAGAATCTTTTCTAATTGGATCAAATATGAGTTTCCGAGAGAGATGAAAGAAGATAGACAAGAAATCCAAATATAAGAAAACAGTTTTCAATATGCGAACCGCTATCTAATGAATTAAACAGTTCCATCATATCATAATATAAATGAAATAAAAAGGAAAAGGGTATCATAATGAAATCCTAATCACAAACCAAAAGGGGGGATATGGCGAAATTGGTAGACGCTACGGACTTAATTGAATTGAGCCTTGGTATGGAAACCTACCAAGTGAGAATTTTCAAATTCAGAGAAACCCTGGAATTAAAAATGGGCAATCCTGAGCCAAATCCGGTTTTCTGAAAACAAACAAGGGTTCAGAAGGCGATAATAAAAAAGGATAGGTGCAGAGACTCAATGGAAGCTGTTCTAACAAATGGAGTTGGCTGCGGTGCGTTAGTAAAGGAATCACTCCATAAAGGATGAAGAATAAACCTATATACGTATACGTACTGAAATACTATCTTCAAATGATTAATGACAACCCAAATCTGTATTTCTTTTAATTTTCATGAAAAATTAAAGAATTGTTGTAAATCAATTATAAGTTGAAAAAAGAATCAAATATTCATTGATCAAATCATTTACTCCATCAAAATCTGATAGATCTTTTGACGAATGGATTAATCGGACGAGAATAAAGATAGAGTCCCATTCTACATGTCAATATCGACAACAATGAAATTTATAGTAAGAGGAAAATCCGTCGACTTTAAAAATCGTGAGGGTTCAAGTCCCTCTATCCCCAAAAAGGCCCATTTGATTCCCTAATTATTTATCCTACTTTCTCATTTCGTTAGCGGTTCAAAATTCGTTATCTTTCTCGTTCATTCTAATTTTACAAACGTATCTGAGCAAAAATCTTTTTCTTATCACAAACCTTGTGATCTATATGAAAGACGTACAAATGAACATCTTTGATAAAGGAATTCCAATGTTAAATTTGACTAATTAATAATTCATTTTATTACTCGTGCTGTACTGAAACTTACAAAGTCTTTTTTTTTGAAGATCCAAGAAATTCCAACAAGGCCTGGATAAGACTTTGCAATCCCCCTTTCGTCTTTTTAATTGACCTAGACCCAAGTCCTCTATTAAAATAAATGAGGATGATGCGTAAGGGATGGTCGG